CCGGAGGTATTCTCTCAACGAATAAGTAATTGTTAGAGTTAAATGTTGATATAATTCGAAAAAACAAATGGCGAGTCTAAGTCAAAAAAAAGTACATTACGTACTTTTCTTCTAGAATTAAACAAATGGATTCGCAAATAAAAGTGCTAATGCCACGACCAGTCCGTAAATTGTTAAAGCTTCCATAAAAGCCAGACTTAGCAATAAAGTACCTCGTATTTTACCCTCTGCTTCTGGCTGTCTCGCAATACCTTCTACAGCTTGACCCGCAGCAGTACCTTGACCAACCCCAGGTCCAATAGAAGCAAGCCCTACGGCCAATCCAGCAGCGATAACAGAAGCGGCAGAAATCAGTGGATTCATGGTAAGCTAAGCTCCTCACACAAAAAAAAAAGAAATGGTTAATGATACAATCAACCAATTAATCATCAGAAATACAGAAATACTTCGAAATCTCGTTTTTAGTTCTTATACATGATGGAGTTTTTGTAAATCTATATGCATATGATTCTAGTCATTGCATTTCTTTATTCTAAACTTATTTTGCATTCAATTCTTCATTCTTTATTCTTCTAAATCCTTGAGTTCAGAGTTCATCTGTTTATTTGTTCAATCCCCAATCACAGACAAAGCAGAAGGACTTTCTATTGGAATCCCATCTAAGTTAAGTGCAGTGAGCTGTGAAATAAAAAATAAATATTATTATTATATAAGAATAAGATAAAAGAGCCTCACTATAACTAGTGAATTTCTAATATCACATATACATTTGTTTCTTCCATAACGTAAACCGCCTATTGAATATGATTCTAGAATTACTTTTTTTGAACCATATGCGGGGGCTGGACAGACTTATAACTATTTATTACATATGTCCAGTTTCATTTTCCTAAGCTAAACTAGCTTTTTTTAGTCTTACGTCGTAAAAAGATAACAATTCTTATTCAAATTTTAAATTGTTGTAATATTGTAATTAACTAAACAAATATAAATAACAAAACAAAAACAAATAAAATATAAATACAATATTTATAAATTGGAGAAGTCTATAAATAAGCCAAAATCTTAGGAAAAAGAGATCATCTAGATGATCTCTTTTTCCTAAGATTTTTTTACAATACAATTAAATAATATCGTACATCTTTCCTGCTACGACTCTATACCATATATCAAAATTTTATCTATTATGATTTCTCGCCAAGTCGATTATATTAAATTGAACTCCACATGAATTGGGATAAGGTTGAAAAAAAAACAATTTAGAAAGCTAGTCAATGATGACCCTCCATGGATTCACCTATATAAGCCGCGGCTAAAGTTGCAAAAATAAGAGCTTGAATACCGCTTGTGAATAATCCAAGAAACATGACGGGTATAGGAACTACTGAAGGTACTAAAGAAACAAGAACAACAACTACTAATTCATCAGCCAATATATTTCCGAAAAGTCGAAAACTAAGCGATAAAGGTTTTGTGAAATCTTCTAGGATGTTAATTGGTAAAAGTATTGGAGTTGGTTGAATGTATTTCCCAAAATAACTCAAACCTTTTTTTGTAAGACCCGCATAAAAATATGCCACTGACGTGGGTAAAGCTAAAGCAACAGTAGTGTTTATATCATTCGTGGGCGCAGCTAACTCCCCATGAGGTAACTGTATGATTTTCCGAGGTAAAAGAGCACCTGACCAGTTAGAAACAAAAATAAATAAGAACATAGTTCCAATAAAGGGAACCCAAGGACCATATTCTTCTCCAATCTGAGTTTTACTCAAGTCCCGAATGAATTCAAGGATATATTCGAAGAAATTCTGACCGTCGGCCGGAATGGTTTGTGGATTCCGAACAGCTATGGTAACTGAACCTAATAAGATAGCAATTACAACCCAAGAAGTGATAAGGACTTGGGCATGGACTTGTAAACCTCCTATTTGCCAATATAAATGTTGGCCTACTTCTACACCCGATATATCATATAGCCCTTTGAGTGTGTTAATGGAACATGGTATAACATTCATATTGTCCTCTGACAGAAATTGAACTTAAAAAAAATTATTTTGATTCAACCATCTCTTTCTTAACTGACCCACTTTAATCATTAATCGTATATTTAGGATACTAAGTAATCACATAATATCCTCAATCCGAGTACTTTTTTTTTTGAAATCCAGGAATAGCAACCGATCCAATAAAAAAAATCTGTGAAGTTTTCTGAAGTAATTGACTTATCTATCTTATGATTATTAATAATAATCAATGATTTCTTATATAACTAGAACGACCTTCACAAATTGCGGATACTAATTTGTTAAGAATCAATCGGATTGAAGCGATAGCGTCATCGTTGGCTGGAATCGAAATATCTGCGAGATCTGGGTCACAATTTGTATCGATTAAACAAATCGTCGGAATCCCCAAAATGACACATTCTCGAAGAGCCGTATATTCTTCTTGCTGATCAACGATAATTACAATATCAGGTAACCCTGTCATATATTTGATCCCACCCAGATATGTTTGCAAGGTGGATAATTGTCTCTTCAACATTGCTGCATCCCTTTTTGGGAGACGGTTGAGTTTCCCCATCCTTTGTTCGGCTCTTAAATCCCTGAACTTTTGAAGTCTCGTTTCCGTAGTGGACCAATTCGTTAACATACCACCAAGCCATTTTTTATTAACATAATGGCACCGAGCCTTTATTGCAGCGGATGCTACTGAATCAGCTGCTTTATTTTTTGTACCAACGATTAAAAAGTGTTTTCCTCTACTTGCTGCATCAAAAACTAAATCACAGGCCTCTGATAAAAAACGCGCAGTTCTCGTAAGATTTGTAATATGAATACCTTTACGTTTTGCGGAGATGAAAGGTGCCATTCTAGGATTCCATTTCCTAGTACCATGACCAAAATGAACTCCTGCTTCCATCATTTCTTCCAAATTAATGTTCCAATATCTTCTTGTCATTTTTCCCCATACTTGCTCGTTGTTTTTTTTTTAACAACGAGACGAGGTATCTGAAATAAATAATTGTTCCGATGGAACTTTCTACCGAGGATTGACCGTTGATACACGATCAAAACCATTAATTCCTTTTAATTCATTATGATCTTTATTATCAATCAAATAGGAAAATTGGACCAGATAATTAAATTATAATATAAAAAAACGAGTCTCCTTTTAGGAATCATTAAATCGTGTCAATGATTGTTCTGATGTCTCATGAAAATTGTTTGGGACGCAAGAACTCAAAAATTCTCTATGGTGAAATAAGATATCTCTCATCTTTCCTTCAAACAAATTTTTCTTTTTGATTTCCAAATGAATGTTTTTGTGTTGCCTTGAATGATGCACTAATTTTTTGAATCCGGTACCAACAGGTATAATTCCCCCTAGAACAACATTTTCTTTCAGGCCTTTCAACCAATCAATACGACCTCGTAGAGCAGCTTTTGCTAAAACTCGAGCAGTTTCTTGAAAACTAGCTTCGGATATGAAACTTTGAGTATTAAGAGATGCCCTCGTTATTCCCAATAAGATTGCTCGATAACAGATCGCTTCATCCAAAACACGCCCTGCTCGTTCGGCTCGCGCCAATCCAATTAGCTCCCCGGGTGAAAAAACATTAGACATTCCATCTTCTGAAACCAACACTTTTGATGTTACTTGACGGACAATAATCTCTATATGTCTATTATGGATCTGTACCCCCTGAGATCGATAAACCTTTTGGATCTTATTAACCAAAGAAATACGGCTTTGGGCGATGGTTAGCTCCGTGCTAATTAAGAATCCCCAAGGGATTCCAAGAATTCTTGATATACGTTCATTCCAACCTTTAACCCTCTTTTCGAGATTTATCGATATTGAATCAATCGAACGCACTTCTAACACTTGTTCCACTTTTGGAAGACCTTGCGTTATGTCACCAGATCTTGATTTTTCATATATAAATGTAACTAATCTATCTCCCTCGTGAAGGATTTCTCCATAATGACCATGAACCGTTGCTCCTGGAGTAGCCAAATAGGGCTTGGCTGATCTTATTACTAAGTAGTCAACATGAACAATTAGAACTTGACCAGATTTTTTCTGTGATCCGTATTTGAATAGACATACATTTTCACAAAAAAATTGTCCAAGGCTAATAATTGTGGACGTCTCATCACAAAAATCCTGGTGGAGAAAACACCAATTTAAATCGAATGGATTCAAAATAATGTTACTGCACGGATCGGGATTATAAATCCCCCTTTTTTCATCTATTAAAAAATATTTAAGTACTTGGAAAGTCTGACTAAATTTGTTAAGTAACAAATATTTCTTTAACAAAATCTGATTATAAGTTATTAAATGGCAAGATGAATAAAAATTCGCAATTTTGAGTACTACTGTACCTAAGGGGACTAACGGATTCCTAATTGGAATTATAGGACCCGCTTTAATTGATTCTTTTGTCACATTGTTATATTTCAAACCATCGAATGAGCCAATTCGAGAATAGTTGGATGATAACAAAATTTTCAAAGATTGGCATTCCCTATTTTGATTCAACAACGTACCACTAGTTCCTTTATGTTTGGTAAGTAATTGAATCTTTGCCTTGGAATAAAAAGGATTAATATTGGTGTAATCTAATCTATTATGGTTAATCAATCCTGAACCCACCGTACAATTTCTTTTTCCGGTATACGAAATAGGGGACTTGACTAACTCAATTCTTATGAAATTGCAAATTAGATCATTTGTCCTTATTTCAACAAAAGAAGCACGAACCCCCTCTATAGAACCATTTTTTTCTTGGTTCCAATCCAATACTAAGCAAGTCCGAACTAATTGAATGCTTGTGTGATAAAGTCCTCGAATTGGCTTGCCATTTCCATAAAGGATATAATTAACAACTCTAAGTTGGACATTATCCCCTTCCTGCAAAAGATCCTGGGGGAAAAATGTTGCTAAATTGATCCCATCCGCTATTTCATATGTGACTACGGGTCGAACCGAAA